GAAATTATGGGCCTATTCGGAATATATTCAATATTCAATCAACCTCTTTCATCTTTTATTTTTCGTTTTTTTGTAAATCAATTGCGAAATGTTTTTCTATAGTGTCCAATATTTGTTTTGCGTCTTCTATGCGAAAATGCTCAATTTTAATAAGATCTTCTTGACTCTTATTCAAAAGGTCCAATAATGTATGTATATTGGACTTTTTGAGGCAATTATAGATCCTAGGTGGCAATTCTAATTGATCAATAAAAATATATTTCAATGCTTTTTTTATTTTGTTTTTACTTAGTTCAGTCAATCTATTGTGAAAGGTAAAAAGGGGTAAAGAAACTTTGTGTTGATTGTCCTCTAAATGTAAGTTTTCTTCTTCCGCATGTAGAAAAGGAATAAATAAATCAATTAAATTCCGGGAGGCTTCATAAAGGGCTTCTTTCGGAGTTAAACTTCCATTTGTCCATATTTCGAGAAAGAGTATCTCTTGGTTTTCATTCCCATAAGAATGAATACTATGATTCACGTTTCGAACAGGCATGAATAGAGCATCTATAGGGTAACTTCCATCTTGAAAGTTATTTGGCGCTTTTATACGATATCCGCGATTTCTCTCGAGTTGTAATCCAATACACAAATCAATTGGTTCTGTCAAGCTAGCTATATGCTGTGTATTGTCAACTATTTCGACATAAGGTGGCAAGATGATATCTTGAGCAGTTACACATCTAGGGCCCCTAACACAAATAGACGCCTCACAAGTTCCATATAGATTACTTCTCAATACAATTTCTTTCAAATTCATTAAAATTTCGTGTACTGATTCTTGAATACCTACTATGGTAGAGTATTCATGTGGTATTTTCTCAAATTTTGCACGTGTGATACATGTTCCTTCTATTTCTCCAAGCAAAGCTCTTCGCATCGCAACGCCTATTGTGTCAGCTTGACCTTTCATCAGTGGAGAGAGAATAAAGCGCCCATAATAAAGACATTTACTATCTGTTCTTGATTCAACACACTTCCACTGCAGTGTACGGGTAGATACTCTTATTTTCTCTCGAACCATAGTAATATTATAAAATATTGATCATATTTTTGAATCATTTATTTCTCTTGAAATTTCTTCAATTTTTATTTCTACACACGTCTTTTTTTAGGAGGCCTACAGCCATTATGCGGCATAGGGGTTACGTCTAGCACGAACCTTACTCGTACACCACTTCTACGAATAGCCCGTAATGCTCCATCCCTTCCGAGACCGGTACCCTTTATCCTGACTTCTGCTCGTTGCATACCCTGCCCTACCACTGGACGAATAGCACTTCCCGCCGCGGTTTGAGCCGCAAAGGGTGTCCCTCTTTTTGCACCCCTGAATCCACAAGTACCGGCGGAAGCCCAAGAAACCACCCGACCCCCTACATCCGTAACAGTCACAATGGTATTGTGGAAACCTGCTTGAACATGAATAACGCCCTTTGGTATTTTACGTGCAGCAGTCTTACGCGAACGAATACGACGCCGCCGATAAACAATTCTTGGTCCGTGTTTTGCCATATTTTATCATCTCATAAATATGAGTCAGAGATATATGGATATATCCATTTCATGTCAAAACAAATCCTTCATTTTTTTTTACGGAAATCAAATCTTTTACAAAATTCCTTTTATTTTTAGTAGAATAATTATCCTTGTCGTTGTTTATGTTTTGAGTTAGAACAAATTACTGTAATTCGTCCTCGTCTGCGGATCAGACGACATTTTTCACAAATTTTACGAACAGAGGCCCCTTTTTTCATATTTGTCATTCCTTACTTTAATTCCGAGTCTATTTCTTGGAAGAAAATAAGTTTCTTGAAATTTTGAACCTCGAATTGTATTCTCATGGGAAGGAATGTTGAAGTTGAAAAACCACTTAGTCCTTTGAATCATCCGAATCATCTGAATCGTTGTGGGGGAATCTATAAATTATACGGCCTTTGGTTAAATCATAAGGGCTTATTTCAATCTTAACCCTATCTCCCGGTAGGATTCGTATAGAATTACGTCGTATCTTTCCTGAAATATAACCTAGAACTACCTTTTCGTTATCTAAACGAACGTGGAACATAGCATTAGGAAATGATTGAATAACCAATCCTTCTACTATCCATTTTTGTTCTTTCATTCCAAGCAAAACCTCCTTAAGGTACCAACTAATAGGGGGAAGAGAATAGATATGCTCGTTCTATCACAAATAAGAAATTTTTGATCTAACTCGGATATCAGAAGGATTACCATATATAACATAAAATTTCTCCACCAATTCCTTCTAGTCGAGCTTCCCGATCCGTCATTATACCTCGAGAGGTAGAAAGAATTACAATTCCCATTCCACTTAAAATTCTAGGAATTCGTTGATAGTTAGAATAGATTCGTAGACCAGGCCGACTGACTCTTTTTAAATTTAAAGTATTTCTATATGGTCCTTTCCTATTTCTTCTATGTCGCAGAGTTAAAACCAAAAAATATTTGTTTCTTTCTTGGTGTTTTCTCGCATTTTCAATAAAGCCTTCTCGTAAAAGTATTTTAACAATGCTTTCGGTGATGTTAGTAGATGCTATTCGAACTGTTCCTTTTCTATTCATGTCAGCATTTCGTATAGAGGTTATTATATCAGCAATAGTGTCCCTACCCATGATAAACTAAAATCAGTGGTGTCTCCGAATTTTTATATAATCAACATGCTTTTTTTATTAGTTTATTTTTTTTATGAATTAAAAAAAAATAAAAAAAAAATTCAAAATGAAAGGTATATACGTGATACACAATCTACAATTTCATTCAAATATCCTACTTCTCATCTTATAATACCTCAGGAGCTAATGAAAGTATTTTAGGAAATTTTTTTTTCAATTCCAGGGCAATCCCACCAAAAACTCTACTTCCTTTTGGATTTCCTTTTTGATCAATGATAACTGCAGCATTGTCATCATATCGTATTAGCAGACCATTGTCGCGTTTGAGTTCTTTACAGGTACGTACAATTACAGCTCTGATCACTTCTGATCTTTCTAAGCGCGTACTTGGTATTGCTTTTTTGATCACAGCAACAATAACGTCACCAATACGAGCATATCGACGATTGCTAGCTCCTATGATTCGAATACACATTAATTTTCGAGCCCCGCTGTTGTCTGCTACATTCAAATGGGTCTGAGGTTGAATCATATCTTCTTTTTATCTGTTCTTTCAATAAATGCAAACAAACAAGGGGCGAAAAAGAAAAAGAAATATTGTTTGCCGAAAATAAAAAGTAAAAAGAATCTACGGTTGTTTTTATCCCCAAGATCTATTTCCTTTGGTTCTACATTCCTATCCTGAAATAATGAATTGAGTTCGTACAGGCATTTTAGATGCCGCTATCGAGATAGCCCTTCGGGCTATATTTTCTGATACTCCGCTTATTTCATAAAGTATTCGACCGGGTTTGACAACAACTACCCAATATCGGGGGGATCCTTTCCCCGAACCCATACGGCTTTCCGCAGATTTTACTGTAACTGGTTTGTCTGGAAATATACGTACCCATATTTTTCCACTGCGGCGTGCATTTCGCGTCATTGCTCGCCGACCTGCTTCTATTTGTCTAGACGTGATCCAAGCAGGTTCAAGTGCCTGAAGAGCATATCTTCCGAAACAAATACGATTCCCCCGATAAGATATTCCCTTCATTCTTCCTCTATGTTGTTTACAGAATCTGGTTCTTTTGGGGTTATAGTTGATGGTTTTTTCTTAATTCCACCTCTACTACAGAACCGGACGTGAGAGTTTCTTCTCATCCGGCTCCTCGCGAATGAAAAAATTTCAATTAAAATTGAATATGAATATTTAAAAATTGAATTCGAATTAGAATAGAATTCTAAATTAATATATAGATTAATATATTCTAAATTTGAAAATGAATAAAAATGAATAATAAAAATGAATAGAATAATAATATTGAATTAAGATATACATTTAATAATACACTAAATCAATAGATTCTTTGATATTCATCTAATTTATTAGATATTTTTATATTAGGATATATAAGGAAATTTGAAATATATTATATATAGTTTGTCTATATTTTTTTGTATAGATATATTTTATTAGATTGCATTGCTAAAATAAAATGTGAGCAATTTAATAAAAAAGGAATTTTCGCGGGCGAATATTTACTCTTTCAATATCTATTTTAGTTTTATAGGATTAGTTTATCACTTTTCAGAATAGATGAATTGGTCTCTGGTTCGTTCCGCCATCCTTCCCAATGAATCATTAGGATTCTTTTTCAAATGAATCTTCTGTATTCATGGATTACATCGTTCCCATCGCTTCTTGATTAATGATTAGGTCTGAATTCTACAATGGAGCCCTTAATGAACTTTGTTCTTGAGCCAACCCTCTTAGTCTTTATTGGCCGGAGGCTCTTACTTTTTTCTTTTTTCTATGAATAGATTCATATCAGATAATTATGTGTGAATCTGTATTCATGCTTTATTACATTGTCTTTTATGATATGATTCAAAGACCTTACATAGTGGAATCGTATATCATTTAGATTCATTTTTTTTTCTTTCTTTCGCCTTTCCATTTATCCGCATCCCCCTCCTTTAATGTATATTTTTCTTTTTTTTTTTTCTTTTGCTTGACAACTCATTTGATTTCTTGTTTATGAAAAAAAAATTCAGTTGCTGCAATGATAGGACCAAAATATCCTATCTTGACTGCTTCTTTGGATCCAGATAATGTGATGCGATGAGTTGGTTATTAGTTCTATAGTTATTAGTTCATACTTCATACTATGGGCTCTTACTTTTTTTCGTATTAATTCTAACAAAAACCAACGAGTCACACACTAAGCATAGCAATTCTATCAAAAGAAGAGGTCAATCGAATTTTTATTCAACCTTATATAATATAGAATTAAAAATGAGAATTGTTTTGATGGAAATTTGATGGAAAAAAGGCTGTCATTCTTTGTTCTATCGTTAAATCAAAACAGAAAGATAAGTCAAGTAAAGGCTTATTATTCCTCGTCTATAAATATCCAAATTTTGATACCCAATACCCCATAGATAGTTCGAAACGTATAGGCGTAATAATCAATTTTCGCGCGAATGGTTTGTAGGGGAACCCTACCCTTTCTTATCCAGTCAACACGTGCCTTATCTTTTCCACCGAGACGGCCCGCGATTTGTATTTTAATTCCTTTTGCCCCGGCTTGTTTGCCTAATTCAATAGCCTTTTTCATTGCTTTTCGAAAGAATACCCTATTTTTTAATTGTACGGCTATAAATTCTGCAAGAATTTTAGGGTGTCCATAAGGTTTTGCAATTTGTTTAATAGTAATGTTGAGTTTTCGGTTCACACAATTCAATTCTTTTTGTACGTTTATTTTGAGGTCTTCGACCGCTCGCGGTCTATTTTTTATTAATAATTTGGGAAATCCCATATAGATGATAACCTGTATCAGATCGATTCTTTTTTGAATTTCGATACGTGCAATTCCTTCGCCATATAGCGATGTTCTTGTATTTTTTTCTACATAATTTTTGATACAATTCCGTATTTTTTGATCTTCTTGTAGACCTTCAGAATAATTTTTTGGTTGTTCAAACCAAAGGGAATAATGATCTTGGGTTGTACCAAGTCTGAAACCAAGTGGATTTATTTTTTGTGCCATATTAGTAAAGTTTTAGCTCTCCTTTTATTAACAGTCTTAATAGTAAGTCGTCAAACTTTCTTAAAGTTGAAGAGTTCACTGCAGCCCAAACTTGTTGTATATCTTCTTTTGAAAACGTGTGTATATTTTTTCTAAATTCTTCCATGAAGAATGTATCTTGTAATACAATAGTTATGTGACAAGTAGGTCTTTTTATCAGATAATTACGTCCTTTAGCTCGGGGTTTTAATTTTTTTATGGTAGTTCCTTTGTTAACTTCGACTTTCCTAATCATTAACTCTGTTTTGTTGGAACCCTTATTGTGCCTAGCATTTGCTGCCGCAGAATAAATCAATTTAAAGATGGGATAACATGCTCTATAGGGCATGAATTCTAATATCATAAGTGCTTCTTCGTAGGAACGCCCACGGATCTGATCAATTACCCTGCGTGCTTTGTCAGCAGACATTCTTATATATCGACCAAAAGCATATATTCCCCTTCTCCTATTCAGTTCGCTTAATTCATCGTTCTCTTCTTGCCTTGACTTTTTTATGATTCCCATTAAAGTTTACCTCCTATTAATGAACAATAAACATCTGTATTTTTTATATTAACTTAACGACGAGATTTATTATCGTTTTTTTCCTGCCCTCGTAAATGGAAAGTCGGTACAAATTCTCCCAATTTATAACCTACCATACGACTCTTTATGTAAATAGGCAAGTGTTCTTTTCCATTATAGATAGCAATTGTGTGTCTAACCATTGCGGGTATAATAGTAGATGCTCGAGACCAAGTTACAATTATTTCTTTTTCCTCCTTTGTGTTAAGCTTATCAATTTTTCTTAATAAATGATTCGCTACAAAAGGATTTTTTGTTCGTGAACGTGTCACAGTTAATTACTCCTATTTTTTTTTTATCAATGTAAAGACAAAGAAACTAATTCCTATTTACTACGTCGACGAATAATAAAATTATCACTATATTTATTCCTTTTTCTACTTCTTCTTCCAAGTGCAGGATAACCCCAAGGGGTTGTGGGGTTTTTTCTACCAATGGGGGCCCTCCCTTCACCACCCCCATGGGGATGGTCTACAGGGTTCATAACTACTCCTCTTACTACAGGACGCTTACCTAGCCAACGCTTAGATCCGGCTCTACCCAAACTTTTATGTTTAACTCCAACATTCCCCACTTGTCCGACTGTTGCTGAGCAGTTTTTGGATATCAAACGGACCTCCCCAGAAGGTAATTTTAATGTGGCCGATTTCCCCTCTTTTGCAATCAGTTTTGCTACAGCACCCGCTGCTCTAGCTAATTGTCCACCCTTCCCAAGTGTGATTTCTATGTTATGTATGGCTGTGCCTAAGGGCATATCGGTCAAAGGTAGGGCATTCCCCATTTTTATAGGAACTTCTGTACCAGAAACAATGGTATCTCCAATTATAGCCCCTCTGGGATGTAAAATATATCTTTTCTCACCATCCCCATAGTGTATGAGACAAATGTATGCATTTCGATTAGGATCGTATTCTATGGTTACGATTCTACCATATATGTCTTTTTCATTATTCCGTCGAAAATCGATTTTACGGTATAGACGCTTATGGCCTCCCCCTCTATGCCTTGCGGTAATGATTCCTCTGGCATTACGACCTTTACCACAACGACGCTGTCCATAGATCAATTTATTTCGTGGATTGGATTTCACTTGATTGTCTACGACTCCGTTGCGTGTGCTCGGGGTAGAAGTTTTGTATAAATGTATGGCCATGCTATTAAGTATTTTGATTTAGGTTTCTTTTCTTTCTAA